CTACCAATCAACGTTTACCCCTTATTTTAGTGTGTTCTTCCGGAGGAGCACGAATGCAAGAAGGAAGTTTAAGTTTGATGCAAATGGCTAAAATTTCTTCGGTTTTATGTGATTATCAATCAAGTAAAAAGTTATTCTATATATCAATTCTTACATCTCCTACTACCGGTGGGGTGACAGCTAGTTTTGGTATGTTGGGGGATATAATTATTGCCGAACCCTATGCCTATATTGCATTTGCGGGTAAAAGAGTAATTGAACAAACATTGAAAAAAGCCATGCCTGAAGGTTCACAGGCGGCTGAATCCTTATTACGTAAGGGCTTGTTGGATGCAATTGTACCACGTAATACTTTAAAAGGTGTTCTGAGTGAGTTATTTCAGCTCCATGCTTTTTTTCCTTTGAACAAAAATTAAATCAAATAGAACAGTTAGCTTATCAGAATTAAACTAAAACCCTGAAAAATGCATTTTTATTTAGAATCATTTTTTTATTCTTATTTACTACGTCAGTAAACCTCTATCAACAAGATAAAAAGTGAATTTTTGCTTTCGGGAAGTTAAAATTCGACTAGACAAATAAAACAAAGTTCATTTTCCTCTCTTGCTTGCATATGTATAGATATCTCAAAAAGAGATATATACAGATCTATAGAGAGTCTTCCATCTTTTTGCATTTCCCGAAAACTCCCTGTTTTTGGATCAGATTCTAATAAATTTTGTAGAAATTTGTAATGGAATAAAAATTTTTCTTTATTAATGACTATATAGAAATAGAAGACAAAAAGAACAAAAAGAATCATAAACCTAACAAGGGGGTTATGATACATCTATTTTATTTTGAAAAATGAATAAGTCCATTTATTTAGTTTGGCCCTTCTTGTACCTATTTTTTTTATTCTATTTCTATTAAGTTGTATAGTTGTATTAGATATATATTTACTTAAAGATACTTAAGTATAATTATATAATATATATAATAGAAATAATAAAAATACAAGATATTCTAATATATCTTTAGAATTCAGAATATAACAATAACAGGTACAAATATTAAATTGAGGTACCCATTTTATGACAACTTTCAACAACTTACCCTCTATTTTTGTGCCTTTAGTAGGCCTAGTCTTTCCGGCACTTGCAATGGCTTCTTTATTTCTTCATATTCAAAAAAATAAGATTTTTTAGATCGGATGAGACCTAATCGTATCACTCCTTTTTTTTATTTTAAAAACTTCGATTCGATAAGATCCATTTGGTAGAATATTGTATAACACACAGATTCCTACAAACATAAATTTAAAAAAGCTCTTATGCATGTGTAAACGTATTATATGGGTAAATAAATTAGCGCTCTTTTGAAAAATGTATCATCATCGGGCCGATGTTTGAAATTCAAGTCAATGTATTTATTTGTATGTATATAGCTATAGGGGATCATATAAAGGAAGGAGATGTTATTATTTTAGATATAAACAATTCTATGAATTACTCCTAAGGTTCACAACAAAATAGTTGATGAGAGTCACTTTGAAAAAAAAGGAAAGTCATATTTTCTCAATTCCAAAAAATTGTATAACTGGATCTAATATATATGAGTTGGCGATCAGAATCTATATGGATAGAATTTATAACGGGGTCTCGAAAAACAAGTAATTTCTTCTGGGCTTTTATACTATTTTTAGGTTCATTAGGATTCTTATTGGTTGGAACTTCCAGTTATCTTGGTAGAAATGTTATATCGTTATTTCCGTCTCAGCAAATAATTTTTTTTCCGCAAGGGATTGTAATGTCTTTCTATGGGATCGCAGGTCTCTTTATTAGTTGCTATTTGTGGTGCACTATTTTGTGGAATGTGGGTAGTGGTTATGATCTTTTCGACCGAAAAGAAGGAATAGTGCGTATTTTTCGTTGGGGATTTCCTGGAAAAAGTCGTCGCATCTTTTTACGATTCCTTATGAAAGATATTCAGTCCATCAGAATAGAAGTTAAAGAGGGTGTTTCTGCTCGGCGTGTCCTTTATATGGAAATTCGAGGCCAAGGGGCTATTCCTTTAATTCGTACTGATGAGAATTTTACTACACGAGAAATTGAGCAAAAAGCTGCGGAATTGGCTTACTTCTTGCGTGTACCAATTGAAGTTTTTTGAAATGAATTAATTTTAAAAGACTAAATGCTTTGGCAGTAGGAAGAAAAAACTAAATAATTTATTTTTTTTTTTTGAACATTCATCTATTCTTTTAGGCTCGTTTTTTTTTTTTTTGATAGAAAAGGAGTTTCTTCGTATAGAAATTTGAAAAACGTTCTTTTAGTATTGATCGAAAAAAGTCGAAATAACATCCTAGAAACAAAATTTTTTTATTGATTCAAATTGGAAGTGTATTCTGAGTCTATTTTTGTAGTCTTTATAGATTCAAAGCTTTTGTATTCTTTATAGATTCAAAGCAAAGACTAAGTATTGAATAAAAAGAAAAATAGAAAATGGATTCATAGGCTGAATACATTCTATTCGAATTATAATAGAAACTCATGCTCGATAGAAATATTAGATCTAATAGAATCAACAAATGAGGTAGGTTCATTAACAATTCACAGATTCAAAATGGCAAAAAAGAAAGCATTCATTCCTTTTTTTTATTTTACATCTATAGTCTTTTTGCCCTGGTTGATCTCTCTCTGCTGTAATAAAAGTTTGAAAACTTGGATTACTAATTGGTGGAATACTAGACAATGCGAAACCTTTTTGAATGATATTCAAGAAAAAAGTGTTCTAGAAAAATTCATACAATTAGAGGAGCTATTCCAGCTGGATGAAATGATAAAGGAATACCCAGAAACCGATTTACAACAATTTCGTCTAGGAATCCACAAAGAAACGATCCAATTCATCAAGATACACAATGAGTATCGTATCCATACAATCTTGCACTTCTCGACAAATCTAATATCTTTCGTTATTCTAAGTGGTTATTCTTTTTGGGGTAAGGAAAAGCTTTTTATTCTGAATTCTTGGGTTAAAGAATTCCTATATAATTTAAGTGATACAATTAAAGCTTTTTCTATTCTTTTATTAACTGATTTATGTATCGGATTCCATTCGCCTCACGGTTGGGAACTAATGATTGGTTATATTTACAAAGATTTTGGGTTTGCTCATTATGAGCAAATTTTATCTGGTCTAGTTTCTACCTTTCCGGTCATTCTTGATACAATTTTTAAATATTGGATCTTTCGTTATTTAAATCGTGTATCTCCATCACTTGTAGTGATTTATCATGCAATAAATGACTAAAAAAGGATTCACTGATCCAATTCTAATCTTTCTTACCTTATATATCATAACCAAATCAAAGTCGTATTTACTTTACTCTTTTTACCCATGAGGGATTCCTTGTATATTTCAACAAAAAAATTTTATTTTTTCAGTAAATGTAAATAGCAGAATTGTGGCTAGGGAAGTCTATTATCAACCTACCTAACTTTATTGTAGAAATTTTCGGGATAAATGATTGGACCATGCAAACTAGAAATACCTTTTCTTGGATAAGGGAAGAGATTACTCGCTCCATATCTGTCTCACTCATGATATATATAATAACTTGGGCATCCATTTCAAGTGCATATCCGATTTTTGCCCAGCAGAACTATGAAAATCCACGAGAGGCAACTGGGCGTATTGTATGTGCCAATTGCCATTTAGCTAATAAGCCCGTGGATATTGAGGTTCCACAAGCGGTACTTCCTGATACTGTATTTGAAGCAGTTGTTAAAATTCCTTATGATATGCAACTAAAACAAGTTCTAGCTAATGGTAAAAAAGGGGCTTTGAATGTGGGAGCTGTTCTTATTTTACCGGAGGGGTTTGAATTAGCCCCCCCTGATCGTATTTCACCCGAGATGAAAGAAAAGATAGGAAATCTGTCTTTTCAGAATTATCGCCCCAACAATAAAAATATTCTTGTGATAGGTCCTGTTCCTGGTCAAAAATATAGTGAAATAACCTTTCCTATTCTTGCCCCAGACCCTGCTACTAATAAAGAAGTTCACTTCTTAAAATATCCTATATACGTAGGCGGAAACCGGGGAAGGGGTCAGATTTATCCTGATGGTAGCAAAAGTAACAATACAGTTTATAATGCTACGGCAGGAGGGATAATAAACAAAATTTTACGAAAAGAAAAGGGGGGATACGAAATAACCATAGTGGACGCATCGAATGGACGCCAAGTGATTGATATTATTCCTCGAGGCCTAGAACTTCTTGTTTCAGAGGGCGAATCCATTAAACTCGATCAACCACTAACGAGTAATCCTAATGTGGGTGGATTTGGTCAGGGGGATGCGGAAATAGTACTTCAAGATCCATTACGTGTCCAAGGACTTTTGTTCTTCTTAGGATCGGTTGTTTTGGCACAAATCTTTTTGGTTCTTAAAAAGAAACAGTTTGAGAAGGTTCAATTATCCGAAATGAATTTTTAGATCTGTCTGTTTAGCTTTATAAAAGTCGTAAAAAAGAACCAAAAAAATTATGAAAAGCCTTTTGCCTCTATTTAGATTTTCTATTCCTTTTCGACCAGACGTCAGGAATTACTTGTATCATAGTCCTAATCCTAGTACGTATATTGAGAAGAATTCACTTTACCCCTTTTCTTTATTTTTCAATACAAATTTTTAAAATGGGAAGGGGTGTGATGTAACTCTGTCGTTATTGACCAATTGAAATTGATAGAATGTAGCAATAATCAAGAGTTTTTTTCTATTAGAATAGAATGGAAAAATTTGACTATATACTAAAATTAAGATAAGGAAAGCAAGCGCAGAAAAAAAAAAGGGGGAACCATAAATCGGCGACACAACAAAATTTAGGGACTATAGAGAGTCTTTTTTGTCTTGCTAGTCTTCGACACAAGAAAAGGATGTCTAAAATTCCTTTTCTTGTGTCGATCTTGTCCTTCTTGATTCCATTCGTTAAAAAATCCTATTCTTAGTTTACATATATAT